CGCTGCTCAAGACTTTAGTGGATCAACTCTATTACATAAGTTGATTCCTCATTTTTATCTCACATCATGAGATAATTATATATCCCATGATGACATAAATAGGCAGTTATTATTGTAAAACCCGCTAATTAATCTTTACGATGCTTCCTCTATCAATTAGATCCTTTCTTATCCATAGAAAAAGTAACTAGGCATATAAATTTCTTTCGACTTCTATGAAGTTTCTTTTTTTGCTACAGCTGCTAAAAATCGTTGTTTTAGACGATGCATATGTAGAAAGCCTTTTTTTTTCTAGTATCTAGTATTTACTATAAAATTGGATTTTTATTTCTATAGTGGAGATAGTCGCACGTAATGACAGATCACGGCCATATTATTAAAAGCTTGTGGTAAGAATGGGTTTCGTTCTAGTGCGCGAAAATAATATTCCAAAGCTTTCGTATGTTCTCCATTACTTGTGTGGATAAGACCTATATTATAGAGTATATAACTTCGATCATAGGGATCAATCTCTAGTCGCATAGCTTCATAATAATTCTGTAAAGCTTCCGCATAATTTCCTTCGGATTGAGCTGACATCCGTTACGGTCGTTATTCAATTGAAAGAATCTCCGTTTCAGAACCGTACGTGAGATTTTCATCTCATACGGCTCCTCCCTTATGTGCATAATGAGAATTATACATGGAATCCAAATCAATTCAAATCTTCTCATTATGAACTGATTAGGGCTAGTGTTTTTACAAGAAATCTCTAGCCAACCTTACTGCAAGAGATCCTTTCTTAACATCAAAGGTGTTCGGCCTAATCGGCCTAAATAGAAACGATAACTCCTGCAATTTTTTTTGTTTTCAACGCCTCCCAATTTCCAGGAATTAGTCACTTCAACATCCTTCGATGGTTCTACGGGTATCCAAAGTACGAACGAGATGGATGTTCGCTGTCCCAACCATTCTTTTTTTTTAGTCCCGAGCCCAATAAGGAAAAGGGTAATTTATAACAAAGTTTTTGTGTTGTTGATTCCTAGGTGTAGTGCTTCTTTCTCTATGCTACCTATTGGTACTAGTGGAGTAGGATTAACCCGTAATAGAGAACCTCTAGGTGTAACCTTGCGCTCAATACTAGAATCAACAATTGAAACATAGTATCTGAGGTTGCATTAATCGAGGATAGACGACAGAAGGAATTGTTCTATTTACATTACAAACTTCACCTTCAACAGACGTAGATTTCTTTACAAAATTTTCTCGAATTGCGTTTATTTCTCCTAACACTAAGAGAAACAAATAAATATGAAATCAAAAAAAAAAAGAATCAAATCACACCATCTCTGTAATAGGTAAATGCCTCTTTTTCTCCTGAAGTTGTCGGAATTATTCGTAATAAGATATTGGCTACAATTGAAAAGGTCTTATCAATAAAATTTCCATTTATCCGCGATCTAGGCATAGGTAACAATCCATTCTATAATTCTTCTCATTATCTCTCGTAGGAAAATTATTCCACAAAGAAAAGAATTGTACAGTACGAAATAACATAAAAACAGATATAATTATTTAATTATAAAAAATAAAAAAACGGACCTTCTATTCCAACTATTCCAATTCTGCCTTTTTTATTTTATGGATATGGAAAAATAAGAAATGTTTGAACCCGATTCCATTTCATACTAATATAATTATAATAGAGTATTATATCAAGGAAGGGAACTATTACGATTTCATTGAAATTACAGATTCGAAAAACTTGATAAATTTGGATGGAATTCTGTTACAAACAAGAAAAAAGATTGAATAATTCTATAGATAGATGAAAATAGAATAACTGCCTATTTTGTCCTGTGTACATAGCAGGTATACAATAAAATAGAAAAATGTTTTCTAAATTTCTAATAGAGGGGGAAGGGCTTTGTTATTGAGAACTCTAAAACAGGAATGGAAAGGAATTTTATAATTTTTATGGTATGAAATCATAGTATATATAGTATATATGATTTAAAGGTAAAGGTATCCGTTAACCATAGTCTAAGTCTAAAAAAACGAGACCCGTGAATCAATTCATTCGTTCTATTTCTTTGATTTAATCCATTAATTTTATCCGTTGGCAAATATCAGAAAAAATAAGGAAACATCGTTTTCGCAAACATGAATCTCATTTTTTTTATTTTTCCTAGTAAGAAAACATATTCCCGAGCCTCGAAGAAAAGATATTTCTTTGATGAAAAATTTTCTATTTTGATAGTTATTATTTCTAATTTAATTAAAAAACATAGGTCATACCTATCGAATCATATATAATTTAATATTTAATATGAATGACTCGCTATTCACTCGGTTTTGGGGTCATAATCATTATGTAGGAGAGATGGCCGAGTGGTTCAAGGCGTAGCATTGGAACTGCTATGTAGGCTTTTGTTTACCGAGGGTTCGAATCCCTCTCTTTCCGAACCTTCACTTACTTGACCGATTTGACTAAAAACAAATCGATACCTTAGTTAGATCT